GCTCAAGTAATACGAGGCTGCATGTTAGTAACCCAATCCATTCTTAGAAAATATATGATACTACCCTCATTAATAATAGCTAAAAATATCAGTCGTATTTTTTTTTTTCAATTTCCCGAGTGGGCTCATGATTTAAAGGAATGGAAAAGAGAGATGCATGTTAAATGTACCTATAATGGTGTTCAATTATCAGAAAAGGAATTTCCGAAAAACTGGTCAACAGATGGTATTCAAATAAAGATCCTATTTCCTTTCTGTTTGAAACCTTGGCACAGATCTAAGTTGCGATCTCTTCATAGGGATCCAATGACAAAGAAAAGAAAAAAAATTTATTTTTCTTTTTTAACAGTTTGGGGAATGGAATCCGAACTCCCTTTTGGTTCTCCCCGAAAACGACCTTCCTTTTTTGAACCTATTTTTAAAAAACTCGAAAAAAAAATTATAAAATTGAAAAATAAATTTTTTCTAGTTATAAGAGTTTTAAAAGAAAAAGAATGGTTTCTAAGGATCTCGAAAAAAACAAAAAAATGGGTTATCAAAAAATTTTTATTATTTTTATTAAAAAGAAGAATAATAAACCTTTCAAAAGTAAAAAAAATAATCATATTTTTTGGGTTGAAAGAAGATGAATCAAGTCAAACTAAAAAGGAAAAATATTCTATAATCAAGAATCGGATGATTCTTGAATTATCCATTCAAAAAGGATTTATGAATGGGACAAAGCATTCACTGACAGAAAAGAAAATGAAGAATCTGACTGACAGAACAAACACAATCATAAATCAAATAGAAAGAATTAAAAAAGACAAGAAAAAAGGATTTATAACACCGGATATTCAAATGAGTCCTAAAAAAATAAGTTATAAACCTAAAATAAGACTAGAATCACCAAAAAATATTTTGAAGATATTTAAAGCTCAATTAATCATTAAATCATATTTTTTTATAAAATCTTTTATTGAAAAGATGTATGATAGTTTATTATGTATCATAAAAAAGATTCCCAGTCTCAATGCACAACTTTTTCTTGAATTAACAAAAAAAAAATTTGATAAAAAATACATTTATAGTGAAGCAAACCAAAATAGGATTGATAAAACAAACCAAACTACAATTTATTCGATTTCAACTATCAAAAAATCACTTTATTATATTAGTAATAGTAATAATAATAGCAAGAAGAGTTCACAGATTTTTTGTGACTTATCCTTGTCACAAACATATGTTTTTTATAAATTATCAAAAATCCAAGTAAATAACTTGGATAAGTTTTTAGATGTCCTTCAATATCATGGAACATCTTTTTTTATTAAAAAAGAAATAAAGGATTTTTTTGGAATAAAAGGAATATTTCATCCCGATTCTAAATTTAGACATAAAAAACTTTGGAAGTATGAAACGAAGCAATGGAAAAACTGGTTGTTAAGGGGTCATTATCAATATGATTTATCTCCAATTAGATGGTCTCAATTAGTATCACAAAAATGGCAAAATAGAGTAAATCAACATGATACTGTTCAAAATAGAAATTTAAACAAATGGAATTTCTATGAGAAAGTTCAATTCATTCATTACAAAAAACAAACTGATTTTTATGAAGAAAATTCATTCTCAAATAAAAAATATAATTTGAACAAATACTACAAATATGATAAAAGATCATATAACACTATTAATTATGAATATAGAAACGCCTCGTATATTTATGGATCGTCATTACACGTAAGATTACAAGTAAAAAATAAAGAAAGTTTTGATTCTTATAATTACTACAAAACACATAAACAAAAATTACTCGATCTGGTAGGTCCTATCCATAATTATTTAGGAGAAGATAGTATTAAGGATATGGAGAAAAATATGAAAGTATGGTGGGATTTTGATTGTCGAATTCCCCTTTTTTGTCTTAAAAAACTCTATATTGGGACCTTGATGGATATCGATACCGGTACCAACAGCAATCAAAATATGAAAACTGTAACTAAATTTTATCAAATAATTGATCAAATGGATAAGAATCAGAAAGATCTTCTTTATCTCAAAATTCATCAAGAAATTGAATCATCCAATTCAAAAAGCTTTTTGAATTGGATGGGAATGAATGAAGAAATACTTAAGAGTCCCAGATCGAATACAGGACTTTGGTTCTTCCCAGAATTAGTCATACTTTGCAATAAATATAAAATGAAACAATGGGTTATACCAATCAAATTACTTCTTTCAAATTTTAATGAAAATGTATGGGAAAATAAAAACATCAATGCAAAGCAAAAAAATATTTTTATATCATCGAATGAAAAATTTTTTGAATTAGAGAATCTAACTAAAGAGTCGACCGGACCAGGGAATCTTGGATCAGACGTACAAAACCAAGATAATCTTGAATCCATTCTCTCAAACCAACAAAAAAATATTGAAGAAGATTATGAATCAAACATTAAAAAACGTAAAAAAAAAAAGCAATACAAAAGTCATACAGAAGCAGAACTCGATTTATTCCTGAAAAGTTATTTTCTTTTTCATCAATTAAGATGGAATGATTCTTTGAATCAAAAAATTATCAATAATATCAAGGTTTATTGTCTCCTGCTTAGACAGATAAATCCAACGGAAATGGCTCTATCTTCTATTCAAAGAGGAGAGTTTTGTTTAGATCTAATGCTTACTCAGAAGTATTTCACTCTTACAGAATTGATCAAAACTGGAATATTGATTATCGAACCAGTTCGTCGGTCTGTAAAAAACGATAGACAATTTATTATTATGTATCAAATCGTGGGTATTTCATTGATTCATAAGAGTAAGCACCAAACTACTCAAAGATACCAAGAAAAAAGTGTAGATAATAAAAAAAATACAAAATCTATTGAAAGACATCCAAAAATGCTTCCAAAGAAAGACAAAAATAATTATTATGTGTTTGTTCCTGAAAATTTTTTATCAGCAAAACGTTGTAGAGAGTTTAGAATTCGAATTGAAATAAATTCGAGGAATAGAAAAAGTGTGAATAATAGAACTCCAACAGTTTTGAATAGGAACAACGTAAAAAACTGTAGTCTTTTTTTGGATGAAAACGAACATTTTGATAATAGAAGAGATAAAACAAAATTAATTCAATTAAAGTTTTTTCTTTGGCCTAATTATCGATTAGAAGATTTAACTTGTGTGAATCGTTATTGGTATGATACCAATAACGGCAGTCGTTTCAGTCTGTTAAGGATATGTCCACAAGTCATTCGTTGATGGTACTTTTTGATACATAATACTAAATTTTTTTCAATTAAAATGAGATCTAAAAACAAATCAACAGAAATTTTTTTTAAGTAAAAATTTTCGCTTTTTAGAATGAACCCTTTCTTCTATTTTTTCAAATATATTTTTAATTAGATTGAGTCATTTGACTTGAAAAAATTAGGGGATGAGTCCATAACAGAATTCATATTATTGTGAAAACCAGATTAAATCTAGAGGCATTTTTAATATTATTGATCGATAAAATTCATATTTGAAAAATGAAAAAAAAATAGAAAGTATGTAGGGGAAGAATTCTTGTCTTGTTATTATGGTAAAAAAATTATTTATCTCAGTTCTTTCTAAAAAAGAAAAAGAAGAAAACAGGGGATCCGCTGAATTTCAAGTATTTTATTTTACCAATAAGATACGGAGACTGACTTCACATTTGGAATTACACAGAAAAGACTATTTCTCCCAGAGAAGTCTACGGAAAATTTTGGGAAAACGTCAACGACTGATAACTTATTTGTCAAAAAAAAGAAAGATAGTAGATAAATAAATATTGAATTGGTCAGTTGAATATTTGGGATAGAAACTAATTTTAATTTGATTTGAAAAGTAATTTTTGGACTTTTTTATCTTATTTGATGAGCTTATTTTTTTTGTGAGTCATTCATGGAAGAAAGAATCCGGTAAAAACTAGGATTGTACGAGATACAAGAAAAAACCTCATGATTGTCAATATGTCTTCAACGCCCCATCCCATGCATCATGGTATTTTTTCAACGACTCATCATTCCTCTAGATGGTGAAGATATTATAAAAAACTGTGAACCTTCTTTTTTATTATTATTATGAAAATTTTCGTAAAAATGACCTAAAAATGTTCCAGAATAGTTGGCTTTATATTTAATTATTATGAAAATTTTCGTAAAACAATGACCTAAATGTTCCAGAATAGTTGGACAATATTCAAATAACTAAAAGAGCCAGTTCTATTAGCGTAATTACGTTGAGGTTGAGTCTTATCGTCTTTCATTTGTATAATTTGATCTTGATAGACGAAAAGAGTCTCTCTTTTTTGAAAAAAAAATTGGACTATGATCTAGTCGAAAGAGCTATTATCGATATGAGAATGATGCATCATTATGAGTGTCAACAATGAATTGTGATCATCATTATGAGTGTTACAACAACAACAATGAATTGGGGAGTCCAATGTAAAAAAAAGAGGGTGATTCATTAGCTCGTTATTTTTCTTTTATGGTATATAAATTATGTATTCAACAAATTCAAATTGAATATTAGCATGTATGAGACAACAATTGATGATCTATTGTTGGCAAAAAAACGTAATAAATCAAAAAAGGCTCTTGGCTAATTTTTTCATGAGTAGGTCTCGAAATCGATTGATTCAAAATTCTGGTAAATCATTGATTCATCTGGTATATAAATTTATTTATTTATTACAACAAGTTTATACTAGGTCGAAAAAAATTTGATGTTTACAAAAGTTTATAAATCTAATGTCACATTCAGTAAAGATTTATGATACATGTATAGGGTGTACTCAATGTGTTCGAGCCTGCCCTACAGATGTATTAGAAATGATACCTTGGGAGGGATGTAAAGCTAAGCAAATTGCTTCTGCTCCACGAACTGAGGACTGTGTTGGTTGTAAGAGATGTGAATCCGCCTGTCCAACAGATTTCTTGAGTGTTCGAGTTTATTTATGGCATGAAACAACTCGCAGTATGGGTCTAGCTTATTGATAGTTCCCGAAAAAACTACTTAATTTTTTTATCGACAAAAACCCATTTTATAACACAATATTGTGTTATAAAATGGGTTTTTCTGGTCCAAGTGTTTTTCTTTACCACAAATTTTTTTCTTCTTTATTAGTAATAGTTGTAGTTTTTTTGATATTTGTGTTTCTTTTCTTTTTTTTTCTTTGTCCCCCTATGATAAAGAAGTAGAATACAAAATAAATATATGAACGAACTGCTTTTAACACGAAAAATGCATTCTGTTATCATTTCCAATTGAACGATTTATTAATCCAACTGGCAGAGGATTTTATAGAAACGGATCCTTTTTCATCTTCCACTGCGAATTAGGAATAGATGGACTTTCACCCATTCTTCTACTAACGGGATTCATCACGACTTTATTAGTCATTCCGGGCTAGTTTTACTCAGATGATCTATTCTATGTTCCTGTTAAATGTACAGTGAAGAAGTATTTTGATTCCAGAAATATTTGACTTTTTTTCATGTGGGAGTAATGAATTCTGTTTTATCTACTTTTCTATTCTATATGGTAAGGAAATTCTAGCTATCAAGTTTATTTTTACTACACTGCGCGAGTCTCTGTTTTTTTCTTTTGACTTATTATAATGGGAGTTCTGGATATAGGTTTCAATGGTTCATGAACCAACACTCCATTTTGAAACATTAAGTGAATCATATAATCCCGCACATATTTATCATTTTTTTCTACCTGATTGGTGTTAAAGGTAGGCGCAATACAAATAATCTATGCAACTTCAACATCTCCCGATCACGTAATTAAACAAAAAGTTTCTTCCTCTGTATCTTTCAGAGAAGTCTCATAAGGATAGGAAAAATGAGTTGTACTTTTTGGAAGAAGGACTGGCCCAAAAATGTAAAAAAAAAAATAATTCCTTCCTTTTGTAACGACAAAATGATATGAACCTTTTTTTTTATTCATTAGTTATGTGACGTTAAATGTTCTTTTGTTACAAACTAGAATGATACAAAATTTTATTCTGGACCATGAATGTTCTTTTGTTTTGATTCTCTTTTTATTCCTAATAGGTACTGTATCCCGATTTCGTTCTCTTATTATCTTATCAGTTGACAAGGTCGAAGATATAGTTAATTTAAGCGGTTTTCATGAATCAATGAATTGAAATCATAACCAGATTTTGTCTTTGTGAGAAGCATTTTATCTTCAAGTTATAAAATGCTTCTCGTCGGATAATACGAGGTTTTATAATATCAATACGCTCTCCTATGTTTTTGTTGTCAAACATAGCCTTTTCTTTAATTCAATTGGATGTTAATTAAAATGAACCATAACTATGCAGCCCGATTTCGAATAGATTGACCCCAAAATAGCATATCCAAATTATAAAAAAACCCATCAAAGCAACAATTGCAGAATGAATACCTTTCAAATTAGTATTTGTTTGAGTATGTAAGTAAATCGTAAATATGGTCCAAGTAATAAATGCCCAAGTTTCTTTTGGGTCCCAATTCCAATAGGATCCCCATGCTTCATTAGCCCATACTGATCCTGAAATAATACCGATAGTTAAAAAAAAAAATCCTAGACTAATAACACGAAAACTCCAATGATCCAATTGTTGAATCAATTGGGACCTATAAAAATTCCTAACAGAAAAAAAGTAAGTCTTTTGTAACAAATTTCTGCTTCCATTCATGTTTTTTTGGATCTCCCCAAAAGATAATGACCTATTTAATAATTGATTGCTTTTACCAAGAATCTTTATGCTCTTTTGGTGAAATTGAATGACTAGAAGTGATACTGATAATAATGATCCACATAAAAGAGCTGCATAGCCGAATATGATCATACTGACGTGCATCATTAACCACTGGGATTGGAGAGCGGGTACTAATATTGTTGATTTATGCATTTCAGTTAAAAGATCCGAAGTAGCAAAACCTTGGGTAAAAATAGCACCTAGTGCGGTTATTGCGCTTAAGTTATTTTTTTGTTTTTTATTATTAAAATAAAGAACTATATGAATAATTGATAAACTCCAGGAAAGGAAGATTAATGATTCAGATAAATCACTTAACGGGAAATGACCTGAATAACTCCAACGAGTTACCAATAATCCTGTTATACAGAAAAAAGTAGCTATCATACCTATTTCTGAGGAATCATATAGTTCTACGATTTCATCGACAAATAAGGTTATCAATAGAATTGTAATTACAATTGAAACGATCGAAAAGGAGATATGAGTTAATAGATGCTCTAAAATAGAAAATATCATAAAAAAAAAGAAGGATAGGATTCCGAAAAAAGGAATAAAGAATAATTGTCTTATATAATAATATCTTTTCTTTATATAATATAAAATAGAGTAGAGAAGATGCCATGCCGCCACTCGGACTCGAACCGAGATGCTCTAGCACTGCTTCCTAAGAGCAGCGTGTATACCTATTTCACCATAGCGGCTTGCTCGAAATCAGAATAGCCTAGTATTTATAT